CCACATCGTTTTTTCGTCTATCGATTCTATATATATAGAATTTATCTGTCCATTTCGTCCTTTTGGTCTCATTTAACATATAATATGCATTAAGATTCATAAAAAATTTTTATCCATTTGAAAAATGGAACCGAATCTGTCGGAAAATTCAATGACTATTTTTGGGGAATACTCGAGACGAAAAGGACGTTTTTATCTTATCTTTTAAGAAAAATATGGAAATAGTTACGGGATCATTGTCCATGTCAATTTGAATTAGAAATTCCGCGGACAATTCTAGTACAATTAAAAGTGGTCGTTAACTACCTATGCATCTGATCATATATGTATTATCATTATGTATTACAATAAAATGAAGGGGGTTTTCAATGCGAGATCTAAAAACATATCTTTCCGTGGCACCGGTACTAAGTGCGCTATGGTTCGCGTCTTTAGCAGGTCTATTGATAGAGATTAATCGTTTTTTCCCGGATGCGTTGACATTCCCCTTTTTTTCATTCTAGTTAGTGACGTGGAAAGGAATAAAGAAGATTAGAACTACAATGAAATATCGGTCACTAATCAAGTCTCCCCCTCTATTTTTCTTTTCTCTATTTCTCTTTTCTCTATTTTTTCTGATTTGTAGAATAAGGGAGGAAAGAGAAAGAAGAAAAGTGGATTCAACGGCTGTGGGATTCGGATTCCAATTCGAATAATAGAATAATAGAGGAATGGAAGTAGACTATAAAATGTGGGTCTAGCGAAGAGTATTATACAAGATACTTAAACGAAATCATGTACTGTGCTTTGAAATATCGTTTCGAAATCGTTGGATCTTATTTGAATATATTGATTGTAGCAAAATTTTTCATAATGTGAGTTCAAGTTAGCAACTTCTACTTTTTCTTTCTTCTTCATTTCGAATCGAAAGGAAAAGCGTTGAGTAAATAAAAAATCCAAAGGAGGTTCATGGCCAAGGGTAAGGATATCCGAATAACAGTTATTTTAGAATGTACTACTTGTGTTCGAAAGGTTGTTAATAAGGCATCAAAAGGCATTTCCAGATATATGACTCAAAAGAATCGGCACAATACGCCTAATCGATTGGAATTGAGAAAATTCTGTCCATATTGTTACAAACATACGATTCATGGGGAGATAACGAAATAGCTCGAACCGAGCACTTGCACCCTCCCCAGGAGGGGGAAAAATGCTATGCTAATTACCGCTAAGATAATTTGAATAGAAAGAAAATCCTATTGTTTTTATGTATTCTAATTCATTTTCTAGATCCAACCGAAATAGGATTGTCGGTTTAAAGAAATAAATTAAACAAACCATGGATAAATCCAAGCGACCTTTGCTTAAATCCAAGCGACCTTTGCTTAAATCCAAGCGATCTTTTCGTAGGCGTTTGCCCCCGATCCAATCGGGGGATCGAATTGATTATAGAAACATGAGTTTAATTGGTCGATTTATTAGTGAGCAAGGAAAAATATTATCTAGACGAGTAAATAAATTGACCTTGAAACAACAACGATTAATGACTCTTGCTATAAAACAAGCTCGTATTTTATCTTCGTTACCTTTTATTACTAATGAGAAACAAGGTGAAAGAAACAAGTCGACCGCGAGAGTCCGAAAGAAATATAAGTCAGACAGAAAGAAATATAAGTCGACTGTGAGAGACACAAAGAAATATAAGTCGACCGTGAGAGACAAAAAAATAGGCTTACTCTTTCGTCACTTGAATGCAAATTCACACCCGAACTCAAACGCAGATTAATGCTTTGTGCAAAAATCCGACAATCCGGACCGGCTTTGCTTCTCGTTTCGTAAGACAAAAACAAATCAAAAATCGGATTCAGAAGTCAAACTCCAAATTGTTGATTGAAAGTGTTGAGTCCTATTTATTTCTTTTTTTATTCATTTTGACTCTACTTTCCCGGAGGTCATTCTCCGGGGAACTCCGTTTAAATTACTCCGGCAGATTCCTTCCAATTTACTTTTTTTATGATTTCATTGGAAATTAGATAAAGACAGTTTGTATTTGCTATAGCTATTTGCGCAAGTATTTTACGATTAAGCAACAACTGTCTCTTGTATAGATCATGGATGAATTTACTATAGTTATAGTATACCCACCCGTCACGAATTTCTGAATTGATTCGAGTGATCCACAAACGACGAAAATTTCTTTTTTGCCCATTCCTATCCCGATGAGACGAAGCCAAAGCTCTTATGTCTTGTTGAGTCTTTAAAAGACCTCCCCGAAAGCTTGATATAAATGAACGTGCTTTTCTTCTACGTCTCCGAGCTATATATCCCCGTCTAGTTCTGGTCATTGAATATGCATAAATCAAACGTTGTCGAATAACTAATTGATTTCCGTTCTTGCAGTTATTCTTTTTCCCCCTTCCTAGTCTATTAATAACCCAATGAGTTTTTCCAATGTATAAACGCAAAATTCCAATGGCTTTGGCTACGATAACCTTCCCGACCACGATTTTTTATTTTTTCGAGACCTTTGTTTTACCTCACAATTTGAAATTGGATTCTACTAGGTATTAAAAAGATAATAAGAAATATAAATTCTAAAGCAATAGTGGATTCCATCGTTTCTATGGTTACTTCTTAAACGGTGAGGTCTTCTCTATACACCGGAGCCTTTAACTTCATTTAATTAATGCTATTGGGAACTTGTATAGTTCACATTCTTTAGCTCTACCCATGGATTATCCAGTAACTAGGTCTTCACAACGAGATCTACCTATACAGTAACGGTATTTAATTATGAGGGTTAGCTGGATAGCTGACCTTGTTAGTCCGTTCTTGCAAGAGGGTGGCTTAATCTTTGAAATTGAAACCAAGAGTTCCTCCGCGTAATGGATAAGCATTTGCTACCAATGGAGAATTCTTAAATTGAGGTGATTGAATTTACACCAAGGGAAACCATAAATTTCCTACACAATGAAAGGCATATGATCCATTTTCGTTTTTTAGATAGGAAATAGAGTTCATTTTTTCGTTCCAGCCTATTCACCGGTACTGACCTTTGATACTGGAAACTTGTTCGCTTTCCTTTGTTCTAGCTCATGATCTGAACGAGTCGCACATACAACCTAGTACACGTTCCTCGACGTTGAGGGCATCTCTTAAGAGCGGGCGATTTTGTAACATTTCTGATTGGCTGTCTTGTCTTTCTAATAAGTTGTTTAATAGTTGGCATGTTGAATCATAGATATAGATATAATTGGATGGTTTAGATCCATCCTAACCGGATTATTTCGAGTCAACTCGGTCGGTAGCGGTAATCTAAAATTAGGGATTTGCGCGAAATACAGGCTAGTATCATTTACGCCCGTCACGCCATTGAAGCCCTTCAAGCCCTACAGAATCAACAATTCCATAAGCTTTGGCTTCTTCGGGTGACAGAAAAACATCTCTTTCCATGTCTTCGAAGACCATCCAGAAAGGTTTGTGCGATCTTTGTACAAAAAAGTTTGTGATCTCTTCACGTAGTTTTAGCACCAAATCTGTGTCCGTGATTACCTCTTCCATGTAGCCTTGAATAAAAGTACTAGTAGGTTGGTGGATCATTACCCTGATGATATAACAAAATCAAAAGTTTTTCTATTGCACACGATGAAGGGAAGATAAAAGAAAGAGAAAAGAATAGCACGAAAAAAGATAGAATTGCACAACCGTACAGGCATCTTTCTATGCATTGCATACGGCTCTAGAATAAAATTGATCCTTACGCCCCCCCAACGAAAGAGAAAAATAGGATTGATTAGACCCCGCTCCGAAAATGATCAAATTACCACCCTTCCTTTCGTGGGAGTTAAAAACTACTATGATGGCTCCGTTGCTTTCTATATTTCTTTTTTGTCTATGATTAAGCAATCCCAAAGTTGCTTTTTATTTGATTAAATAACCTAAGGGAAAAAGAATTTTTTTCACTAGTTCAGAACATAAATATTATTAAGAGATCTGCCGTGTGAAAAAAAGTTTGTGACGCTGAACTGCACTGCCGATAGATAAGAACACATCGGAAATACCTTTTATCTCATACTACTCTCTCGATAAAAAATCTAATGCTTTGAAAAAAACTTTTGTATATCGAATTCAAAGTGCCATGCTATTATTACTTTTTTATTCATATTTCATATGGAGATTCATTTTTCATATGGCGAAGGCATAGTCGTCTTTTTTCTTTCAAATAAAACCTCATTGGCGCCAAGCGTTAGGGAATGCTATACGTTTAGTCTGTGAGCCTCCGGCCAGGATAAAAGCTGCCATTGAAGCGGCTACTCCCAGACAGAGTGTATGTACATCTGGTAGCACAAAATTTATCGCATTATGAACAGCTAGCCCATGCATTACTCCTCCACCCGTAGAGTTTATAAATAAAAATTGCTCTTGGTTACAATCGTCGATATTCAGAAATATCATAAGACCGACAATGTGATTTGCCGTCTCGGGACTAAGGTCTTTGAATAAAAAAAGTGCTCTTTCTCGATAAAGTCGGTCGATTAGGTTAAAATTGTATTCCGTAGGAACCGTACAGGCGCCGTTTGGCGCATACGGTTCAAAAAAATTTGCAAAAAAATCAATGTGTATATTCCAATCCCCTTTCGGATTTCAGAGCATGCTCTTTACTGACTCCTAATTTTTCTTCGATTTTTCAATAAAGATGAGTTTTGATTCCTTTCCTTAGAAAAAAGAATTCATTAACCGGATCGAATTCACTTTTCATTGATGTATTCTTTCATCGCGATCCAATCCAAATCACGATGTCATTTTCTTGTTCCAAACTGGGCCTCTTTTATCTTACTCTTTTTAGGTTTATACTCTACTCCGGGTAAAGATCTGCCCGCCTTCGATTTGCACATATAGGACAAATACTCCCCTTACCACTTCTTTTTTCTCAATCCGTACAGTCCGGCAAATATTTGAGGTCTTTATACATATTACTCGATTGATTAAGAGAACAGTTTAAAATCACTTCTATTTCCAAAGAAGATTTCTTTAGAATAGAGGAATCCCTTTATAAGGAGTAATGGTAGATATATTACCAATTGGTTTTTTTAAACGAAGTCTGGATATTTCAATTTCTTAGTCCAACCGAGCCAGCCATAAATTATTTGAATTGATAATAGTAATTTGAATCCCCTTAAAAAAAGGATCTAATTGCACTTCACGCTCCAAATTTTGGATGATCCAATTCATCTTTTTTGGGCGAAATAGAGGATCTCTTGATCGGGAAGAGAAGGGGGAAAGCCCATATGACCCAATAGATCTGCCAAGTCGCACTATAAGTCAACCCAAGTTGCTTCCTCGTCTTCGTCGTCAGGAATATCATAAGGTATTTTTGGCACACCAACAGGCATTAAATGAAAGAAAAAATAAAAAAAATACTAGACTTTAGATGTGAAAACGTAAGAAGGGTTTTATTGTTTTTAGAATATTGTTCTTTATCAAAAATGCATAAAGAAAGACAGAATGAATAAGATCAATTCTTAGAACGAGGCCCCTGTAATCATGAACAAGGATGGTCACATTCGTTTATAGAAAAGGCATCAAGCGGCCCATTGCGTATTGGTACTTATCGAGTATAGAATAAATCTGCTTCTCTTTTTTCCTACGAACGGAATTGTTCCATTATTGCTAATAGAATCAAACAAATTATGAACCCTTGCTCTGAACTAATCGCCCTCTCCTCGGAGGACGTAACATCGGCAGAGTATAGTCGTGTCCAATGCAATAAAGTTGCGTAGTGTCTTTTTTCTTTGATAAAGGGGTATTTTCATGGGTTTGCCTTGGTATCGTGTTCATACTATCGTATTGAATGATCCCGGCCGGTTGCTTGCTGTTCATATAATGCATACAGCTCTGGTTGCTGGGTGGGCCGGTTCGATGGCTCTGTATGAATTAGCAGTTTTTGATCCTTCTGACCCCGTTCTGGATCCAATGTGGAGACAGGGTATGTTTGTCATACCCTTCATGACGCGTTTAGGAATAATCAATTCATGGGGTGGCTGGGGTATCACAGGAGGGACTATAACATCTCCGGGTATTTGGAGTTACGAAGGTGTCGCCGGAGCGCATATTGTGTTTTCGGGCTTGTGCTTTTTAGCAGCTATCTGGCATTGGGTGTATTGGGATCTAGAAATATTTACTGATGAACGTACAGGAAAACCTTCGTTGGATTTGCCCAAGATCTTTGGAATTCATTTATTTCTCGCGGGGGTGGCTTGCTTTGGTTTTGGTGCATTTCATGTAACAGGCTTGTATGGTCCGGGAATATGGGTGTCCGATCCTTATGGACTAACTGGAAAAGTACAACCGGTAAATCCAGCGTGGGGCGTGGAAGGTTTCGATCCTTTTGTTCCGGGAGGAATAGCCTCTCATCATATTGCGGCTGGGACATTGGGCATATTAGCAGGCCTATTCCATCTTAGCGTTCGACCACCCCAACGTCTATACAAGGGATTGCGCATGGGTAATATCGAAACTGTCCTTTCCAGTAGTATCGCTGCTGTCTTTTTTGCAGCTTTTGTTGTTGCCGGAACTATGTGGTATGGTTCAGCAACTACCCCGATCGAATTGTTTGGACCGACTCGTTATCAATGGGATCAGGGGTACTTCCAACAAGAGATATATCGACGAATTAGTGCGGGGTTAGCCGAAAATCAAAGTTTATCAGAAGCTTGGTCGAAAATTCCTGAAAAATTAGCCTTTTATGATTACATCGGCAATAATCCGGCAAAAGGGGGATTATTCAGGGCGGGTTCAATGGATAACGGGGATGGAATAGCGGTTGGATGGTTAGGACATCCTATCTTTAGAGATAAAGAAGGTCGTGAACTTTTTGTACGTCGTATGCCCACTTTTTTTGAAACATTTCCGGTCGTTTTGGTAGATGGAGCCGGGATTGTTCGAGCGGATGTTCCTTTTCGAAGAGCCGAATCGAAGTATAGTGTCGAACAAGTCGGTGTAACTGTTGAGTTCTACGGTGGCGAACTCAATGGAGTCAGTTATAATGACCCTGCGACTGTGAAAAAATATGCTAGACGCGCTCAATTGGGTGAAATTTTTGAATTAGATCGTGCTACTTTGAAATCCGACGGTGTTTTTCGTAGCAGTCCAAGGGGTTGGTTTACTTTTGGACATGCTTCATTTGCTTTGCTCTTCTTCTTCGGACACATTTGGCATGGTGCTAGAACCCTGTTCAGAGATGTTTTTGCTGGGATTGACCCAGATTTGGATGCTCAAGTAGAATTTGGAGCCTTCCAAAAACTTGGAGATCCAACTACAAGAAGACAAGTAGTCTGATCCAACCTTCTTTTGATGTCTTTCGAATCTATTTTCTTTTTATGATTTGTTAGTGATTTTGATATTGAGGGTAGCAGAGAAATCTTGCTTTGACTCCCCGTTTTTTTGTCTCTTGCTCTTTCGGTAGCCGGGAGATGGTTCCCAATAAAAGAAAGAAAAAACAAATAGGTATGGAAGCTATAA